AATGAAGTGCCTGATTAAAGGGCTACCTTGATAGGGTAAATTAAGTAATTTTTATTACCTTCATTAGATATTACATAAAATAGAATTAAACTATCACCTTTAGTATCAAAAACTAACGTGCATCATACACTTTAATGTATAAAAAGGTAAGCTAACTAAGCTAATGGGTTCATACCCCATTTATAGAGGCAATAATCCTCTCCTTTTTAATGACCAACAACTCTACAAAACTTCTCTTCCTATCAACATTAATGATAGGAACGATCCTGTCCATCTCATCAAACTCTTGATTCGGAGTTTGAATAGGACTAGAGATCAACTTACTCTCGTTTATTCCCATATTAGCAAATAATAAGAATATAATAATAAATGAATCATCAATTAAATATTTCATTGTGCAAGCAATAGCATCAACCATGTTATTATTTTCTATTTTATTCATCCAAATAAAATATCCAATAAGATGAGAAATAGAATTAATTCCCCCAATAATAATCAGATCCAGATTATTATTAAAAATTGGTGCTGCTCCGTTCCACTTTTGGTTTCCAGAAGTTATAGGAATATCCACATGAATTAATTGTTTAACATTAATAACATGGCAAAAAATTGCACCAATAATAGTTTTATCATACTGTATCCAACTAAGAATATTTATATTTGCCATTACTATTACAAGAATTATTATTGGAGCATGGGGAGGTTTAAATCAAACATCACTACGACAACTTTTAGCATATTCGTCAATTAGTCATCTAGGATGAATAATTAGATCTCTAATAGTAAGAGAAAACGTATGAGAAATATACTTTACTATTTACTCACTATTAAGAATAATTTTAGTTCTTCTATTCAAACAAATAAATTTATTCTTTATTAATCAAATCTATTCATCAACAACCATAAAACCAGAAATTAAATTTATAATATTTCTATCCCTTCTTTCATTAGGAGGATTACCACCTTTCTTAGGATTTTTACCAAAATGAATTGTTATACAATCTCTAGTAGAAAATAATATAACAATCATAATAACAATTATAGTTATACTAACTATAATTACACTCTACTATTATATACGAATTAGATTCTCAGCCCTTATTTTATCGTATTCAGAAAATTCATGATCAATAATTAACCCATCAAATAAATCTAGATTTATTTTAACAATAATAGTGATAATTTCAACTTTAGGTCTAACATCAACATGTACATTAACTTATTTCCTTTAAGGACTTAAGTTAAATAAACTAATAACCTTCAAAGTTATAATTAAAAGAATAATCTTTTAGGCCTTAGTAAAATTATTTACACCTTTAGAATTGCAGTCTAAAATCATAATTGAATATAAAACCAATAATTATGGTAAGAGAGAAAATTCCCATAAATAGATTTACAGTCTATCGCCTAATATTCAGCCATCATACCGAAAAAATGATTATTTTCAACAAACCATAAGGATATTGGTACTTTATATTTTATATTTGGAGCATGGGCTGGTATAGTAGGAACTTCAATAAGAATAATTATTCGAGCAGAACTAGGGCAACCAGGATCATTAATTGGAGACGATCAAATCTATAATGTAATTATTACAGCCCATGCATTTGTAATAATTTTCTTTATAGTTATACCTATTATAATAGGAGGATTTGGTAATTGACTTATACCATTAATAATTGGAGCACCAGATATAGCATTTCCACGAATAAATAACATAAGTTTTTGACTTTTACCACCTTCATTAACCCTTCTAATTACATCTTCCATAGTAGATAGAGGAGCTGGAACTGGATGAACAGTTTACCCTCCACTTGCTGGAGCAATTGCTCATGGTGGAGCATCGGTTGATTTAGCAATCTTTTCATTACATTTAGCAGGTGTATCTTCAATTTTAGGAGCAGTTAATTTTATTACAACAGCAATTAATATACGATCAGAAAGAATAACATTAGACCAAACACCATTATTTGTTTGATCAGTAGCTATTACAGCTCTACTTCTATTATTATCACTTCCAGTACTAGCAGGAGCTATTACAATATTATTAACAGATCGAAACTTAAACACATCATTCTTTGATCCTGCAGGAGGAGGTGATCCTATCCTATATCAACATTTATTTTGATTCTTTGGACACCCAGAAGTTTATATTCTAATTTTACCTGGATTTGGTATTATTTCTCATATTGTATGTCAAGAAAGTGGAAAAATTGAATCATTTGGAACATTAGGAATAATTTATGCAATACTATCAATTGGATTGATAGGATTTATTGTATGAGCACACCATATATTTACAGTAGGAATAGATGTAGATACACGAGCATATTTTACATCAGCAACAATAATTATTGCTGTACCAACTGGTATTAAAGTATTTAGTTGATTAGCAACACTTTATGGAACAAAATTTAAATTTAATCCACCATTATTATGAGCACTAGGATTTATCTTTCTATTTACAATTGGGGGTTTAACAGGGTTAGTTTTAGCAAATTCATCACTTGATATTGTTTTACATGATACTTATTATGTTGTAGCCCATTTTCACTATGTATTATCTATAGGAGCAGTATTTGCAATTATAGGAGGAGTAATTCAATGGTACCCTTTATTTACTGGATTAATAATAAATAATACATGATTAAAAATTCAATTTACAATTATATTTATTGGAGTAAATTTAACATTCTTCCCTCAACACTTTTTAGGATTAGCAGGAATACCTCGACGTTATTCAGATTATCCTGATGCATATACATCATGAAATGTAATTTCAAGTATTGGATCAACTATTTCAATTGTAGGAATTATTATATTTATTTTAATTATATGGGAAAGTATAATTTCAAATCGAACAATCTTATTTAGATCAAACATAAGTAGATCAACAGAATGACTTCAAAATAATCCTCCTGCAGAACACAGATATTCAGAATTACCATTAATTTCTAGATTCTAATATGGCAGATTAGTGCAGTAGATTTAAGCTTTACAAATAAAGGTTTGACCTTTTATTAGAATTTATGGCAACATGATCAAATTTATCATTACAAGACAGAGCTTCTCCATTAATAGAACAATTATCATTCTTTCATGATCATACAATAGTAGTATTATTAATAATTACTATTATTGTAGGATATGCACTTAGATATATATTAATTATTTCTTTCACAAGACGAAATTTACTTCATGGACATTTAATTGAAACTATTTGAACTGCACTTCCAGCTATTACATTAATCTTTATTGCATTACCATCATTACGATTACTTTATTTACTAGATGATTCAGTTGATGCAATAATTACAATTAAAACAATTGGACGTCAATGATACTGAAGTTATGAATATTCTGATTTTGTAGATATTGAATTTGACACTTATATAACACCAGAAAATGATTTAGAAATTAATGGATTTCGACTGCTTGATGTTGATAATCGAACAATTTTACCTATAAATACTGAAGTACGAGTTTTAACAAGAGCATCAGATGTACTTCATTCATGAGCAGTACCAGCATTAGGAATTAAAATTGATGCAACACCAGGACGATTAAATCAAGGAACATTTACAATAAATCGACCTGGATTATTCTTTGGACAGTGCTCTGAAATTTGTGGAGCAAATCACAGATTTATACCAATCGTAATTGAAAGAACTTCAGTTAATATATTTATCAAATGATTATCTAAAATAATTTAAGGAGTTAGTTAAAAATAACATTAGAGTGTCAATCTAAAATAACTAATTAATTAGTACACCTTGATCATCAGATGGCTGAAAGTAAGTAATGGTCTCTTAAACCAAAAAATAGTAAATTAACAAATACTTCTGATGAGGAATAAATTTCTAAATCCCTCAAATATCACCTTTAATATGATTTTCACTATTTATTATATTTTCTATTGTATTAATTTTATTTAATCAAATAAACTTTTTTTCATTTAAACAAATAATTATAAAAAGAGAAGAAAAAAGAAAAATTAAAAGAAATAACCTAAATTGAAAATGATAACAAATTTATTCTCAACATTTGATCCATCAACTAATTTTTTTAATCTATCATTAAATTGAACTAGAACATTTTTAGGATTAATATTAATTCCAACTTTATTCTGATTAACCTCATCACGAATTAATATTATATGAAATAAATTAAATTTAACTCTTCATAATGAATTCAAAACATTATTAGGACCAAACGCATTTAATGGGACAACATTTATTTTTATTTCAATCTTTATTATAATAATATTTAATAATTTTATAGGATTATTCCCTTATATTTTCACAAGAACTAGTCATTTAGCATTAACATTTGCAATTGCATTACCAATATGATTTAGATTTATATTATTTGGATGAATTAATCACACCAATCATATATTTATACATTTAGTTCCTCAAGGAACACCTCCAGCACTTATATCATTTATAGTTCTAATTGAAACAATTAGAAACGTAATTCGTCCTGGAACATTAGCAGTACGACTAGCAGCAAATATAATTGCAGGACATTTATTATTAACTCTTCTAGGAAATACAGGACCATCAATAACAATAAATTTAATTTCACTATTAATTTTTGGACAAATACTATTATTAATTTTAGAATCAGCAGTAGCTTTAATTCAAGCTTATGTGTTTTCTATTTTAAGAACTCTTTACTCTAGAGAAGTATATTAAACATATGTTAACAATACATTCAAATCACCCATTTCACTTAGTAGACTATAGACCTTGACCATTAACAGGAGCTATTGGAGCAATAGTTTTAGTTACAGGATTAGCTAAATGATTTCATTTATTTAATATTAATTTATTTATAATTGGAATAGGAATCACCCTACTTACAATAATTCAATGATGACGAGATGTAGTACGAGAAGGAACATATCAAGGATTACACACAGGATTTGTATCAATTGGTCTACGATGAGGTATAATTTTATTTATTGCATCTGAAGTATTATTTTTTATATCATTCTTCTGAGCATTTTTTAGAAGAAGACTAGCCCCAACTATTGAATTAGGTATATTATGACCTCCAATAGGAGTTCAACCTTTTAATCCTATACAAATCCCACTACTTAATACAGCAATTCTACTTGCATCAGGAGTAACTGTAACATGAGCTCATCATAGATTTATAGAATCTAATCATACTCAAGCACTTCAAGGATTATTTTTTACAGTATTATTAGGAATTTATTTCACTATACTACAAGCATATGAATATTGAGAAGCACCTTTCACTATTGCTGACGCAATTTATGGATCAACATTTTTTGTTGCAACAGGATTCCATGGATTACATGTAATTATTGGAACATTATTTTTAATAACATGTTTATTACGACATTCAATAAATCAATTCTCACCTAACCACCACTTTGGATTTGAAGCAGCCGCTTGATACTGACATTTTGTAGATGTAGTATGATTATTCTTATATATTTCAATCTACTGATGAGGTAGATAATTGTTCTTCTAGTATAAATAGTACATTTGACTTCCAATCAAAAAGATTGATTATTAATCAAGAAAAACAATTTTGATTTTATCAACAAGATTATTTATTAGATTTATTATACCAATAATTGTTATAATTCTAGCAACACTACTATCAAAAAAATTAATTAATGATCGAGAAAAAAGATCACCTTTTGAATGTGGATTTGACCCAAAAAGATCTGCTCGAATACCATTCTCACTTCGATTTTTTCTAATTGCAGTAATCTTTTTAATTTTTGATGTAGAAATCGTATTAATTTTACCAATTGTAATTATTTTAAAAACATCAAACATTATAATCTGAACAATATCAACAATATTTTTTATTATAATCCTATTAGGAGGACTTTATCATGAATGAAATCAAGGAGCTCTTAAATGAGCAGATTAAGGGTTATAGTTAAATATAACATTTGGGTTGCATTCAAAAAGTATTGATTAATCAATTAACCTTAATAAATAAGAAGTGAAAAATCACAATCAGTTTCGACCTGAAAAAATGGTATTTATTACCCTTATTTATTAATTGAAGCCAAAATAAGAGGCATATTACTGTTAATAATATAATTGAACTATAATGTTCCAATTAAGGAAATGTAAAGCCAATATTAAAGCTGCTAACTTTATATATTAGTGGTTAAACTCCATTAACATTTCTATTTATATAGTTTAAATAAAACATTACATTTTCACTGTAAAAATAATATATATATATATTTATAAATATACCTAAAAATAAAAATATTTCCTTAACATCTTCAGTGTTAAACTCTAATAATAAGCTATTTAGGTATTATAAAGAAAATAATATAATTAAAATAAATATTCAAAAAATAAAAGTTAAAAGATAAATTTTAAAATTTGAATCATATCAATTTTGAATATAATTAATTATATAAATAAATAAACTATATAAACCTTGACCACCTAATAATTCACCTCAACCATAATCAAAAGACTTAGATGAATAATAACCAAACTTTAAAGGTAAATATGTAATAAATTTAGTTGAAAGAAAAGGTATAAATCATATAGAACCTAAAAATCTAACAAAAGATAATATATCTAAAGATAATAAATTATGAGAAAAACTTGAATTAGAAATTAAATAACCAAGATAAGAACCTAAAATAACAACAATAATAGTTAAAAATTTTAAATATAAAGGTAAAACAATTATATAAGGAATAGGAAAAATTAATCAAGAAAGTAAACTACCACCAAAAACAGCAACAAATAATAAAGAAATTATTCCAAAAGAAATATAAAAACCCTTATCATTAAAAGAAAAACTAGAATAATAATTATTATCACCAGATATAGAATAATAAAATAAACGAAAAGAATAAGAAGCAGTTAATCCAGTTGAAAAAAAATATAAAAAAAAGATTAAACAATTAATCCATCTTAGACAAACTATTTCTAAAATTAAATCCTTAGAATAAAAACCAGCTAAAAAAGGTATACCACATAAAGACAAACTAGAAACATTAAAACAAACAGAAGTTAAAGGTATAAAATTAACAATTGAACCTATAAAACGAATATCTTGAGAATCCCTTAAATTATGAATTATTGAACCTGCACATATAAATAATAATGCCTTAAATAAGGCATGAGCTAACAGATGAAAAAAAGCAAGTTTTGGATAACCTATAGCTAAAATTCTTATTATTAAACCAAGTTGTCTTAAAGTAGATAAAGCAATAATTTTTTTTAAATCAAACTCAAAATTAGCCCCTAAACCAGCTATAAATATTGTTAAACAACCAATTAATAATAAAAACCAACCACAATTATAAATATTAATTATAGGTCTAAAACGAATTAATAAATAAACACCAGCAGTAACTAAAGTAGAAGAATGAACTAAAGCAGAAACAGGAGTAGGAGCAGCTATAGCTGCAGGAAGTCAAGAAGAAAAAGGAATTTGAGCTCTTTTTGTTATAGCTGCCAAAACAATTAATATAGTAATCAACTTTATTTCAAAAGAATAAGAAATATAATCATAATAATAAATATAATTTCAACCACCAAAATTTAATATTCAAGCAATTGAAATTAGAATAGCAACATCCCCAATACGATTAGATAAAGCAGTTAATATACCAGCACTATAAGATTTTACATTCTGATAATAAATTACCAAACAATAAGAAACTAATCCTAAACCATCTCAACCTAATAAAATTCTAATTAAATTTGGACTAATAATCAAAAATCCTATTGAAAGAATAAATATTAAAACAATAATAATAAAACGATTTATATTCTTTTCACCAGATATATAATCGCCTCTATAATAAATAACTAAAGAAGAAATATACATAACAAAAGATATAAAAATTAAAGACATCCAATCTAAAATTAAAGTCATAACAACTATAGAACTATTTAAATTAAAAAGTTCTCATTCAATAAAAACTCTATAATCAATTATTAAATAATAAATTCCTAAAATAAAAAGTAAAGTTCTCATAATAAATAAAGAAAAAAAACTTAAAGAACAAATAGAAAATAACTTAATAGCCTAAGATGAAAAAATTCATATCATTGATCCCACAAAACAATATTTTAATTAAAATACTTAAGCAAAATTAAACAAAAAAATATTCACCCCTTAAACATAAAATATTTAAAGGAAATCAATGTAAAAATAAAAGATGATATTCACGTAAATAACCAAGTGAACAAGTATAAACACCAGTAAAATAAGAACCATGCTGTGAATAAGAATATATATATAAAGTATAAACAGCTCTAAAAAAAGATAAAAAAATTAAAACCAAAAATCTAAAAGAAGATCACGATATAATTCTATTTAATAAACTTAATTCACCAATTAAATTTAATGAAGGAGGAGCTGCTATATTAGAAGAACTTAAAAGAAATCATCAAAGAACTATTCTTGGTATAAGATTAATTATACCTTTATTAATTAATAATCTTCGTCTACCCAAACGCTCATAAATAATATTTGATAAACAAAATAAACCAGATGAACATAAACCATGACCAATTATTAAAGATAAAGAACCTATACAACCTCATCAATTTATAGTCAATAATCCACCAATAACTATACTTATATGAGCAACAGAAGAATAAGCAATTAAAGATTTTAAATCAACTTGACGAAAACAAATAAATCTAACAATAACTCCACCTGATAAACTTAAAGATAATCAAAAATAATTAAATTTTAAACCTAAAAAAGAAATAACCTTTATTACACGAAAAATACCATAACCACCTAACTTAAGCAAAACACCAGCAAGAATTATTCTACCAGAAATAGGGGCCTCAACATGAGCCTTTGGTAGTCATAAATGTACTAAAAATATTGGTATCTTAACTAAAAAAGCCAAAATTATAAAAACATAAAAAATAAAATAATAAGAACCAAAATCAAATAATAAAGGAAAATATAAAGTATTAACATAAGAATAAACCTTAAATAAAACTAATAATAATGGTAATCTAGCAAATAAAGTATAAAAAATCAAATAAATACCTGCTTGAAGACGTTCAGGCTGATAACCTCAACCTAAAATTAAAAGTAAAGTAGGAACCAATCTAGCCTCAAAGAAAATATAAAAAGATAATAATCTTAAACTAGAAAAAGAACAATACAATATAATTAAAAGAAATAAAATCATAAAAATAAAAAAATTTTGATGATAAAAAGAAGAATAGACAGAGCCTCTAGCTATAATTATTAAAGAGCAAATTCAAAAACTTAATAAAATTAAACTAAAAGAAAAATAATCAATTCCAAAGAAATATCTAATTATATTTAAATCACAATATGAATAAACACAAATCATAAAAATAAAACTAGACAAAAATATTAAAGAATGAACCAACCATCAAGAATTTTTTAATAAACAAAGAGGGATCAAAAAAACAATTATAAGTAAATATTTTAACATAAAGATAATCTAAAAGAATTAAAAAAATCATTACCATGAGAACGAATTATAGAAACTAAAATTGATAAACCTAAAGCACCTTCACAAACAGAAAAAACTAAAAAAATAACAGGAAAAAAATAATCATAACCAAATTCAACAAGAAAAATAATAATTAATATAAATAAAGAAAGAACAATATATTCTAATCTTAATAAAACTATCAATAAATGCTTACGTTTTGAAGAAAAAACATAAACACCAGAAAAATAAATTAATAAAGAAGTAAAAACAGAAAATATAAACATTAGTTTTAATAGTTTAAAAAAACGCCGGTCTTGTAAATCGGAAATAAGGTCTACCCCCCCTCCTTTTAAAACTTCAGGAATAGAAACCTTTTCTATCTTTGGTCTCCAAAACCAATATTTTAAATAAAACTAACTCCTGAAATGATTAAAATAATAATTATAACCCTATCAAACGTAATAAATTTTAATTTTATTAAATTAAACCATCCAATATCAATAATACTTTTTATTATTTTACAAACCTTTCTTATTGGATTAATAAGTGGAACAATAATAGAAAGATTTTGATTATCATATATTTTATTTTTAACATTTTTAGGGGGTATATTAGTTCTATTTATTTATATTACAAGAATTGCATCAAATGAAATATTTCAACTAAAATCAATTATTATAGTATTTTCATTTATTTTATTTATTATTATAATAATATTTATAATAATTATAGACAAAATAATAATTATAGACTTTTTTAAAAATACAGAAACCATAAATATTAATAATTTTATTAATTATCAAGAAATAACATTATCATTAGAAAAATTATATAATAATCCAACTTTCATTATTACAATAATAATAATAATTTATTTATTTTTAGCATTATTAGCAGTAGTAAAAATTACTAATATTAATCAGGGACCTATTCGAAAAATAAGATAACTACTAATGAATAAACCAATTCGATTAAAACACCCTTTATTTAAAATTATTAACAATTCATTAATTGATTTACCTGCACCAACAAACATTTCATTCTGATGAAATTTTGGTTCATTATTAGGGTTATGTTTAATAATTCAAATTGTAACAGGATTATTTCTAGCTATACATTACACATCAAACATCGAAATAGCATTTAGAAGAGTAGTTCATATTTGTCGAGATGTTAATAATGGATGAATTATTCGAACCATTCACGCTAATGGAGCATCAATATTCTTTATTTGTATTTATTTACATGTTGGACGAGGAATTTATTATGGATCATATATATATATACATACCTGAATAATTGGAACAATTATTTTATTCCTAGTTATAGCAACCGCATTTATAGGTTATGTTTTACCATGAGGACAAATATCATTCTGAGGGGCAACAGTAATTACTAATTTATTATCAGCTATTCCTTATCTAGGTACAGATTTAGTTCAATGAGTATGAGGAGGGTTTGCTGTAGATAATGCTACATTAAATCGATTCTTTACCTTTCATTTTGTCTTACCGTTTATTATTGCTGCTATAGCGGCAATTCATTTATTTTTTCTTCACCAAACAGGATCTAATAATCCATTAGGACTTGATGGAAATATTGAAAAAATTCCATTTCACCCTTATTTTACATTTAAGGATTCAATTACATTTATCTTAATAACATCGTTATTAATTATATTATGTTTAATTAATCCTTATTTATTAGGAGATCCAGATAATTTTGTACCAGCAAATCCTTTAGTTACACCAATTCATATTCAACCTGAATGATACTTTCTATTTGCATATGCAATTCTACGATCAATTCCTAATAAACTTGGTGGAGTTATTGCATTATTTTTATCAATTAGAATCTTAATAATTCTTCCATTCTATAATAAAATAACATTTCGTGGAATTCAATTTTATCCAATTAATCAAATTATATTTTGATTCATATTAATTATTGTGATTCTATTAACATGAATTGGAAAACGACCTGTTGAAGAACCTTATATTATAACAGGACAAATTTTAACAGTTATATACTTTTCTTATTTTTTAATAAATGTCCATATTGCAAATATATGAGATAAATTAATTAAATAATAAATAGTTAATTAGCTTAGGAAAAGCATATGTTTTGAAAACATAAAATTAGAAGTTTAACTCTTCTATTAACTTTTCTTAAAAAATTTCACTAAATTATAGAAATCAATAAAATTTTTAATCCAATATAAAAAATAAAAAAATTTAAAGATAATGGTAAAAAACTCTTTCAAGCTAAATATATTAACTTGTCATACCGAAAACGAGGTAAGGTTCCACGAACCCAAATAAAAGAAAAAGATATAATAGCAAGTTTAATAAAAAATATAAAAGAATTAAAATCACCTCCTAAAAAAATTAAAGATAAAAATATTCTTATAAAAACAATTCTTGTATATTCAGCTAAAAAAATTAAAGTAAAACCTCCAGCACCATATTCAATATTAAACCCAGAAACTAATTCAGATTCACCTTCAGCAAAATCAAAAGGAGTACGATTAGTTTCCGCTAAACAAGAAGCAAAACAAGCTAAAAATAAAGGAAAAGAAATAATAATAAATCAACAATAAATCTGATAATTTATAAAATTAAACATATTAAATCTACCAATTAAAATAATTAAAGATATTAAAATTAAAGCTAATCTTACCTCATAAGAAATAGTTTGAGCAACAGAACGTATAGAACCTAATAAAGAATAATTTGAATTAGATGATCAACCAGCAATTATTACAGTATATACACCTAATCTAGTACAACATAAAAAAAATAAAAAACCATAAGAAAATGAACATATATAAGTTAAATATGGAAAAATAATTCAAATAACTAAAGAAATTATTAAATTAAATACAGGAGAAAAATAATATAATAAATAATTTGATAAAATAGGAATTGGCTGCTCCTTACAAATTAACTTTACAGCATCACTTAAAGGTTGAGGAATACCAGCAAAACCTACTTTATTTGGACCTTTTCGAATTTGAATATATCCAAGAACCTTACGTTCTAATAAAGTTAAAAAAGCAACACTAATTAAAACACAAATAACCAATAAAAGAAAATTTAAAATAAATATAAATAAATCATATAATATCAATACTATTTGTAGAATTAATCTACATTAATGAATTCTAAATTCAACACATTAATCTGTCAAAATAGTAAATATTAATTTAAATCAATAAATAAAAAATATTTTATTTACATGGTCCTTTCGTACTAATATAAATAATTTAAACTTAAGATAGAAACCGACCTGGCTCACGCCGGTCTGAACTCAGATCATGTAAGAATTTAAAGGTCGAACAGACCTAATCATTGGGCTCCTGCACCCAAAATTATTCTTAATCCAACATCGAGGTCGCAATCTGCTTTGTCAATATGAGCTCTCAAAAACAATTACGCTGTTATCCCTAAGGTAACTTAATCTTATGATCATAAATTATGGATACGCTGTTATCCCTAAAGTAATTTATTCTCTAATCCTAAAAAGGGATCATATGAACAAATATCTCTGATTTAAACAAAAAACAGTTATATAATTTATATCCTAGTCGCCCCAACTAAACACCCTGCTGATAATAAACTTTAACACCTTAAATCACTCTTAACCAACTTCATGTATAAACTTTATAGGGTCTTATCGTCCCTCTAACTTATTTAAGCCTTTTCACTTAAAAGTTAAATTCAATCTCCGAGATAGAGACAGCTTCCTTCTCGTCCAACCATTCATTCCAGCCTCCAATTAAAAGACTAATGATTATGCTACCTTCGCACGGTCAAAATACCGCGGCCTTTTAGTCCCCAATGGGCAGGTCAGACTTTATATAACTCTCATACAGACATGTTTTTGATAAACAGGCGGAAGAGCCCTATTTGCCGAATTCCTTACACTCATCACCCCTTCAATAAATCTCATTAATTCTCCAAAATTTATTTAAAACAAACAAATTATATACTAATATACTCACTTTAAATCTTTAAAACTAAATTAATAATCTTAATATAAAACCTAAAATAATTATAAAATCAACCTAAAAAATAATGAACTAAAACGTAATCAAAAAGATAGCTGATTTAAAGCTTACTATTAAATTAAAATTAATAAAATTATAGATAAACTCTAGAGCTTATCCCCTAAAGTATTAATAAGTTAATATTTTTACATATAAAAGTAAATAAAAACTAATAACTTTAAAAAATTAAATTTTTTCTTAAGAAACTAGATATCTTAGGAAACGATTAACATTTCATTTCTAAAATTAACTCAAAAATAATTATGACACATTAACTATGAGTTAATTGTAAATCAACCTAAATCGAGAATAGTAAATAAATACTAAAAATTTAATAAACCCTGATACAAAAGGTACAATAATTTAAATTTACTTTCTAAAAATGAAATACTTATTTCATAATCCAATTACATTACTAATTAACTATAATTTTAAAAATCAATTCTACAAAATATACTAAAACCAAATTAATAAATAAAATTTCTTTTATTAAAAAATAAAATAACAAAAAATAATTATAATAAAATAAATAATCAAGATATCTGATTTGCACAGATCAATTTTCAGTGTAAATGAAATACTTTACTAATAAGCTATATCTTGTAATTCATTCTAGATACACTTTCCAGTACATCTACTATGTTACGACTTATCTCATCTAACTTAAATTTTACCTTATAAATTGATAAATATTAATAATGAGAGCGACGGGCGATGTGTACACACCTCAGAGCCAATATCAATTAAATTAAATATGTCAAATTACTATCAAATCCACCTTCATTAATAGTGTTTCACTACCAAATTCGTTATAAATAAAAATTAATTGTAACCCATCTCCTCTAAATTATAAGCTGCACCTTGACCTGAAATATTTTATAATTATAAATTTAGAAAATTATAACTCTAAAAAGATTTTCTGATAACGGAGATATACAAACAAATAAATTAAGTAAAGTTAATCGTGTACTATCAATTATGGAATAGGTTCCTCTGAATGGAATAAGATACCGCCAAATTCTTTGGGTTTAAAGATCCTAACTATTAATACCCTGGTAAGTCTAATTAACACTTAAAATAATAGGGTATCTAATCCTAGTTTATTATTTAAGTTTCACAGAATCATAATAAGAAATATAAAAAAATTTTAAATTTCACCCTAAAAATCTTTAATTTATTTCAAAATATAATTAACTGTATTAACCAATAATATTTACTTGTATCAATCGTATAACCGCGGCTGCTGGCACGAATTATGCCAATACTAAATCAATTGCTAAATCCAAAATCACTTGATTTTTAAATTAAATTACTGCAAACTAGAACATTTAGCCCAACAAAACTTACATATAAATCAAAGAAAAAGTAAATATTTAAGCAAGAATAAAACTTTTAAACAAAAATAAAATCAAAACACAGAATAAAAAGAAACCTAGAATAAAAATAAATTAAATAATTAAGAAAATAGATAACAATAAAACACAAAATAGTGAAAAATTTTTAGAAGAGTGTCCTCTTTGGACCAACAACAACTTCTCTATTATATATAATAAATATTAAACACGGAACTATAAAATTTAAAAATGTTGAATCCTATGCTCTTATTATTTAATCTTTCTTTTTTTATATATCTATAAAGAAAGATTAAATAATATAAATTATTTAAATGAAATAATTATAATAGTAATTATATTAATTAAATAATTATATTGTTTATATCCTATTTATATAATATAATATATTTAATTACATATATATAAATATTTTATTATATAATAATTTCTTTTGCCTTAAAAAATAGGTTCCTATCACTTTTGATAAATATATAAATTAAAATAATAAAATAATAATTAATAAATAAAACTATAATGCTATATTTAATTAGATGTAATATATTAAAATAAATTATTTATATTAAACAAACGAGAACCTAAGAATTTTTTTAAAAATTTGCTCCAAAAAAGGTGCAAAATTGAAACAATTGAATGATCATCCTACAATAACTTAACCATAAAAAAAACTTTCAATTTGTATATAAAATACACAAAAACACAAAAAATTA